AAACGACCATAAGAATAAGAAGAAGAGTCACCGCCACCCCTTGCCCTTGCCTCAGTGCAATGCCACAAAATATGATCCATGGGATTCTACCTCCGTCAAGTTAAGTAATTCTAAAACCAACCAAGTCTAGGTTGGTCCGAACAGTAAAATGTTTAGGTCGGGGGTAGTCCCCCCCCTATTGATATAGATATAGAAAAGATAAGAAGTTATATTCGTTTTCTTTTCTGCTTGAGATTCGCCCCGCTATTTGAGACTCGCTCCACTATCATCTTTACACGCGTCGCCGGGCGGGGGGCCTGCACCCGTTGTGTGGAACGGGCGTTACGTCGCGTATGCTACTTAATCGTATACCACTTTGATGAACAGCTCGTAATGCTGCATCTCTTCCGAGACCAGCACCCTTTAGCAGGACTCTTGCTCGTTTCAGACCCCGATCCGCGGCTATATGAATAGCATCTCCTGCTGCGATTTGGGCAGCAAATGGCGTCCCTTTTCTCGGTCCTCGGAATCGACAAGTACCGGCGGAGGACCAAGAAACCACCTGACCCAGGGCGTCTGTAACGGTTATAATAGTATTGTTGAACCCAGCTTGAATATGAATAATTCCTTTGGGTATTCTACGTCCGCTCTTACGCGAACCAATACGCCCTCGCCCCCTCCTGCGCGAACCAAAATAACCATATCTCGGTCTAATTTGTTTGCCTTTTGAAGATTTTCTCATCTCATAAACATAAATATGAGTCAAAGATACGGATATATCCATTTCATATCAAAACAGATCTTTTATTTGTCCGCCACTCCTTTAGAAAAATCCCCTTTTATTTTTATAGTTACAGAGCCTACCTTTGTTTCTGTTTATGTTTCGGATTGATACAAATTACTACAATTCGTTTCTTCCTGCGGAGAAGCCGGCATTTTTCACAAATTTTACGAACAGAGGCCCTTATTTTCATCTTCTTTATTCCTTTTCCTTGCCTTAATTCCGAATGTACTCCTTGTAAAAAAATAAGTGTCTCTTGCAATTTTGAGCCTCGAATTGGATTCCCACATTCCACGTGGGAATGTTTTAAATAAAAGGCCAACCACACCTAATTGTCAACTGTTATTTATCTTCTTTATCTTTCTCTTTTTTACCACCCTCTTTTTTATCTTTCTCTTTATCTTTTTTTGGTAATCGGTAGGTTATACGTCCCCTCTTTGAATCATAGGGGCCGACCTCGACTCGAACTCTATCTCCGGGTAGTATTCGTATAAAACCTCGTCGAATCTTCCCCGAAATATAACCGATAATCATATCTTCCTCTTCATTATCTAAACGAATTCGAAACATACCGCCCCGAAGCGATTCAGTAACTAAACCTTCATAAATCCTTTTTTTTTCTCTTTCATCCTTTTCTGTCATTTCGGCCCACCTCCTTTTTTGATTCGAGGGATAAATTCATTCAATATTTTCTTAATTAAATAATCGATAATAATGAAATAATCGAGAAATTGAAAAGGCGTCAAGCACCGGATGATACCAAACGCCCTTTCTTTCCTCTCTTTTTTTTCATAAATAGACGAATTTACGGATCCTATTCGGTCGGATATCAGAAAGATCACCATATATAGCACAAAACCTCCCCCCCAATTCCTTCCAGTCTAGCTTCTCGATCTGTCATTATACCTCGAGAAGTCGAAAGAATTACAATTCCCATTCCACCGAAAATTCTCGGAATTTGTTGATAGTTAGAATAGATCCGTAGACCGGGTCGGCTGATACGCTTGAAAATCTTTCTATATGTTCCTTTCTTATTTCTTCTATGTCGCAGGGTTGAAACCAAGAAAGATTTGTTGTTTTCCCGATGTTTTCTAACGTTTTCAAGAAAACCCTCTCGTAGAAGTATTTTCACAATGCTTTCGGCGATCTTCGTGGATGCTATTCGAGCCGTTCCTTTTTTATCCATGTCGGCATTTCTTAGAAATGTTAATATATCGGCAATAGTGTCCCTACTCATGTCGAACTAGAATTATTGGTGCCTCCTAATTTTGATATAATCAACATGTTCTGTATTTATTTACGAAATATTAAAAGCACATGCCTGAAACACGATCGAACTAGTATTTAGAATACTTCAGGAGCTAATGAGACTATTTTAGTAAAATTCAATTGTCTCAATTCTTGAGCAATTGCTCCAAAAACTCGAGTTCCTTTTGGATTTCCTTCTTTATTAATGACAACTGCTGCGTTGTCATCATATCGTATTATGATACCGTCGTCACGTCGGAGTTCTTTACGAGTACGTACAATTACAGCTCTGATCACTTCTGATCTTTCGAGAGACATATGGGGCACTGCCTCTTTGATAACAGCAACAATAACGTCACCGATATGAGCATATCGTTGATTACTAGCTCCTATGATTCGAATACACATCAATTCTTGAGCCCCGCTGTTGTCCGCTACATTCAAATGGGTCTGAGGTTGAATCATATCACTTTTTTTGAATCTCTTCTTTCAATGCCAAGGTCGAAGGAAAAAAGGAAGAAATATTATCTGTCCAAAAATAGAAATAAAGAAATCGAAATCTGCGATTGTCTTTTTCATCGCAAATATCTGGTTCCGCATCCCTATCTCGCAATAATGAATTGCGTTCGTATAGGCATTTTGTATGCGGCTATTTCAATAGCTGCTCTGGCTACCGTTTCGGATACTCCACCCATTTCATAAAGTATTCGCCCCGGTTTAACAACGGATACCCAGTATTGGGGTTGTCCTTTCCCCGAACCCATACGCGTTTCCATAGGTTTTACTGTCACGGGTTTATCGGGAAAAACGCGTACCCATATTTTTCCACCCCGGCGCGCATATCGTGTCATTGCTCGTCTCCCTGCTTCTATTTGTCTAGATGTGATCCAAGCGGGTTCAAGTGCCTGAAGAGCATATTTCCCGAAACAGATATGATTGCCTCGATAAGATATTCCCTTCATTCTTCCTCTGTGTTGTTTGCGGAATCTGGTTCTTTTTGGGGTATAGTTGATGGTTGTTTCTCAATCCCATCTCTACTGCAGAACCGGACATGAGAGTTTCTTCTCATCCAGCTCCTCGCGAATAAAACGATTCAACAATATTACAGATACGCGTGTCTTTTTTGAAAAATACATTAAATCGTGGGATTTATTGATATTGAATCTGTTACGCAGGAATCTGTATATCTTGTGTATTTTATGTATACGGATATAGAAAGGTTTCTATATTTCTCTATCCAGATAGAAATAATAATGCCTTTCTTTTTTTTTTTTTAACGAATCCTTGACCCTTACCGAATCGGCTAATAAATTGTAATTCAATAAGGTTTCGCGGGCGAATATTTACTCTTTTCATATTTGCTTCATTTGTAGGGTTAACCCATTGCCTCTCGTAATAAATCAACGGATTCCCGGTTGGTTCCGCCATCCCGCCCAATGAATCATCGGGATTCCGTTTTCAATAGAATCTCGTGGAGTCACAGGTTCCGTCGTTCCCATAGCTTCTCCATTAATGGCTAGGCCTGAACTTTGCAATGGAGCTCCCCAATTCCAATTTGTTCCCAAGTCAATTTCCCCAGTCTCTATTGACTCGAAGCTCTTTATTATTTGTATTTTTTTCTATGAATTGAAAAATTAGGGAAGAATCCGTATTGATGCTTTATCACACTGCCTTTTACTTTTATGAGTATGAGATGATTTATAATAGACCATACATATTGGAATTTTATACCGTTTGGATTCGACTTCTCTCTTTCTCTCATCCTTCCATTTACCCATATCCCTCTATTTTCACCTCACAACCCATAATGAATGAGATTTTTCGTTTATGAAATAAAGATTTCAGTTGCTACAACTATATGATTGGCACATCATATAGTAACTGGTTCTTTGGATATCGATAATACAAAACTATGAGCTGGTTATAAGTTCTATAGTTATTAGTTAGGGTCCAGTCCATTTTTTGGATTCCCAACCCTAAAGAAAAACCAACGAGTCACACACTAAGCATAGCAATTCTACCAAAAGTTCAATCGAATTTTTTATTCAGCCCTATAGAATTAGAATTGAGAATTTTTCATTGAAGGTAAAAAGAATAATTTGTCAGTTTTTGTTTTATCACTGGATAGAATGGCAAGGAAAGTCCCATCATTGCTCGCCTACAAATATCCAAATTTTGATTCCTAATACTCCATAGATAGTTCGAACTGTAGAGGAACAATGATCAATTTTAGCTCGAATGGTTTGTAGGGGGACCCTACCTTCTCTGATCCATTCGACGCGTGCAATTTCTTTTCCGCCAATACGCCCTGCTAGTTGCACTTGAATTCCTTTTGTATTTGCTTGTTTAGATAATTCAATAGCTTTTTTCATTGCCCTTCGAAAGGGAACTCTATTCTTTAATTGTAGAGCTATATATTCTGCAAGAAAATTAGGTTGTCTATAAGGTTTTGTAACTTTTCTGATAGCAATGTTAAGTTTCCGGTTCACAAAATTTAACCCTTTTTCTTTTTGTACATTGATCTTTAATTTTTTGATTTCTTGCGTTCGATTCTCTTTAAATAATTTTTTTGGGTCTCCAACATGGATGATGACCGTAATCAGATCAGTTTCTTTTTGAATTTCTATATGTGCAATTCCAACAAAAACCGAGGATATTTTCCTATTTTTTTGTACATACTTCTTGATACAATTCCGTATTTTTTCATCTTCCTGGAGACCCAAGGAATAACTTTTTGATTGTGCGAACCAAAGGGAGTGATGCCTTTGGGTTTCCCCAAGTCGTAAACCAAGTGGATTTATTTTTTGACCCATATTTTTGTTCTCTCTTCCTCCCTTTCTCTAAATATCTCTCTATTATAAGATCTTTCCATACGTCGTTTGTTCCTAAATAGATATCTTATCTGGTTTCTTTTTAGAGCGATCCCTCACTACAATAGTTATATGACAGGTGGGTCTTTTTATCGGATAACTCTGTCCTCGAGCCCGAGGTT